TAATTTCTTATTATTTAATAAAAATTAAAATTAAATTTTTTAACCAAAATATTCAGGAATTGATGAATGGATTTTTGAACTAAAATTTAAAATTTAACTAAAATAAGAAGTTAATGAAATTAAATTTTTTAACCAAAATATTCAGGAATTGATGAATGGGTTTTTGAGCTAAAATTTAAAATTTAGCTAAAATAAGAAGTTAATGAAATTAAATTTTTTAACCAAAATATTCAGGAATTGATGAATGGGTTTTTGAGCTAAAATTTAAAATTTAATTAAAATAAGAAGTTAATGAAATTAAATTTTTTAATCAAAATACTCAGGAATTGATGAATGGGTTTTTGAGTTAAAATTTAAAATTTAGCTAAAATAAGAAGTTAATGAAATTAAATTTTTTAACCAAAATACTCAGGAATTGATGAATGGGTTTTTGAGCTAAAATTTAAAATTTAGTTAAAATAAGAAGTTAATGAAATTAAATTTTTTAACCAAAATATTCAGGAATTGATGAATGGGTTTTTGAGTTAAAATTTAAAATTTAACTAAAATAAGAAGTTAATGAAATTAAATTTTTAAACCAAAATATTCAGGAATTGATGAATGGGTTTTTGAGCTAAAATTTAAAATTTAACTAAAATAAGAAGTTAATGAAATTAAATTTTTAAACCAAAATATTCAGGAATTGATGAATGGGTTTTTGAGCTAAAAKTTAAAATTTAGSTAAAATAAGAAGTTAATTAAATTAAATTTTTTTAATCAAAATATTCAGGAATTGATGAATGGGTTTTTGAGTTAAAATTTAAAATTTAGCTAAAATAAGAAGTTAATGAAATTAAATTTTTTCACCAAAATACTCAGGAATTGATGAATGGGTTTTTGAGTTAAAATTTAAAATTTAGCTAAAATAAGAAGTTAATGAAATTAAATTTTTTAACCAAAATACTCAGGAATTGATGAATGGGTTTTTGAGTTAAAATTTAAAATTTAGCTAAAATAAGAAGTTAATGAAATTAAATTTTTTAACCAAAATACTCAGGAATTGATGAATGGGTTTTTGAGTTAAAATTTAAAATTTAGTTAAAATAAGAAGTTAATGAAATTAAATTTTTTAACCAAAATATTCAGGAATTGATGAATGGGTTTTTGAGCTAAAATTTAAAATTTAGCTAAAATAAGAAGTTAATGAAATTAAATTTTTTAATCAAAATACTCAGGAATTGATGAATGGGTTTTTGAGCTAAAAGTTAAAATTTAGTTAAAATAAGAAATTAATGAAATTAAATTTTTTAATCAAAATATTCAGGAATTGATGAATGGGTTTTTGAGTTAAAATTTAAAATTTAGCTAAAATAAGAAGTTAATGAAATTAAATTTTTAACCAAAATACTCAGGAATTGATGAATGGGTTTTTGAGCTAAAAGTTAAAATTTAGCTAGAATAAGAATTTATTGAAATGATGGGATAATTTTTAGTTAATTTGAAATTAATGTTTAATTTAAAATAATTGAGATAGTTTAATATTATTGTGTTAATTGAATATATATTTTAATTATATAATGAGAAAATGAATATAAAATTAAATTTTATAAAAAAATTATATTAATATTTTATAATAAAATTTAAGATAAGTTTAAAAATAAACTTATTTTTAATTTTAAAGAGAATTTTATTTTTAATTGTTATTTTTATAAAAATTTTAGAATTTTAAAAATTATAATATTATAAATAAGCTAGTTATTTATAAGGAAGAATTATTATAATTTAAAAATTATTTTAAATAAACTTATTTTTTTTTTTATTTTGGAAAAAATAAAAATTTAAATTTAAAATATTTATTTATATATTTATGGTATAAAAATAATTATTAGTAATACGCTATTATTATTAATAATAATATATTTTACTATATTTAAATTATAGATTTAATATAATTAATTTAATTTTTTAAATTTGAAAATAAAATAAAATATTTATATATAATTAAATAATTATATATTATATATTAAATATATTAATTATTCTATACTTACCTCATATTATTATTAACTAATTAATAGAATTAAAATTATTAATAAATAAAATATTTATATTAATATAATAAAAAATTAATATATATATATAAATTAATTAATATAAATAAAATATTTATTTATTATTAAAATTAAATTTTAACCAATAAATACATACCCCTTAATATGGAAAAAGATATATAAAATATTTATATATTAATAAATACATATTTATATAATGAAATAAATTAATCAATATGTATTAAATAATTTATTAATAATTAAACTTGATATTTAAATAATAAATACTTACCCCTTATTAAATATAAGGAAATTTTATATATAATATAAATATTTATTAATTAATATTAATATTTATATATATAGAGATTAATCTTATATAATTAATAAAATACAGATTATTTAATTAAATATATAATTGTCTAATTGAAATAGATTAAAAAATAATAATAAAATATTTATATATTAATAAATAAATATATTAAACATTAAATAGATTAATTAATAATTAATTAAAATATTTATATATTAATAAATAATTATTTATATATATATTATTTATAAATTATTAATGATAATTAAATATTTATTAAAAAAAAAAAAAAAATTAGATTGATTTTTATTTATAATTTAATTAAATTAATTTATAAATTTAAATAATTATAGAAAAAATTTTATCAAAAAAACTAAGTCAATTTTATTTACTAAAAATTTGAATATTTTTATAGTAATATATTATAATATATTAGTTATAATTTATGTTTACTAATATAAATTTTTATTATTATATTTAATATAAAATTTATTTTATTTATATTTTTAAAATTTGAATTAAAAAATTAATAGGAAGAGTTAATTTTATTTATTTTATTGATAAAAAAGGAAGAATTTTTATTTAATAAAATTAAAGATTTTAAGGGTAAAATTTTTTATTGTTTATTATAAAATAATACTATTATAATTGTTTATATTAAATCTAATAATCTTTGCCATTTATGTCAAATATATTTAATTAATTTAAAATAAATTATTGTTATTAAAATAATAATTAAATAATTGATAACTAATTACATATTTTATTACAATTATTATTATATTTAATATAAAATTTATTTTATTTATATTTTTAAAATTTGAATAATAGGAAGAGTTAATTTTATTTATTTTATTGATAAAAAAGGAAGAATTTTTATTTAATAAAATTAAAGATTTTAAGGGTAAAATTTTTTATTGTTTATTATAAAATAATACTATTATAATTTTTTATATTAAAATTAATAATATTTAATATTTATGTCAAATATATTTAATTAATTTAAAATAAATTATTGTTATTAAAATAATAATTAAATAATTAATAAAAAATTACATATTTTATTAAAATTATTATTATATTTAATATAAAATTTATTTTATTTATATTTTTAAAATTTGAATAATAGGAAGAGTTAATTTTATTTATTTTATTGATAAAAAAGGAAGAATTTTTATTTAATAAAATTAAAGATTTTAAGGGTAAAATTTTTTACTGTTTATTATAAAATAATACTATTATAATTTTTTATATTAAAATTAATAATATTTAATATTTATGTTAAATATATTTAATTAATTTAAAATAAATTATTGTTATTAAAATAATAATTAAAGAGTTAATAAAAAATCACATATTTTATTAAAATTATTATTATTATTATATTTAATATAATAAAATTATATGTGTATTTTTAAAATTTAAAAAATAGTAAGAATTATTTTACTCATTTTAGAGATAAAAAGAGTGAGAATTTTTTATTAAAAAATATTATTATTTATATTAATATATATATATATATATAATATATAAAAAGAAGAAAATTGAAATTTCTATATAAAGATTATGAGTCTTTAAGCTTTATTAGCTTATCTTTTATTTTTAAAATTAATCTTTTGATTTTGAGTAAAAAAATTCAGTATTTTATATAAAATATAAAAATTATATATAGTTACTTTCTATATTTTTTGTATTAATATTATTAATTAATATATTTAATAATTTATTTTAATTTTTTTAAAGAAAGTTTAATTCTAACTTTGAAATTTATTATAAATTTTATTTAATATATAAATTTTTAATATAATATTATTATTTTTTAAATAAAGATGATATAATTATTTAGTATATAAAATTGTATTTAAATAAAAGTAGATTTTTTTATAGAATTATATTTATTTAAGATGGAAAAAACTGGTGCCCGCATTCGCGGTTCGCCAAGTCGCCTAAGTGAATCCGTTAAGTTTCAGAGACATTAATTATGCGGTAATTTTCTGAGGGCTAGACTTAAATCCCGGTGAACGTTTCCGAATTTTATGTATTAAAAATTTATAAGTACTCTGTAATATTTTTTGGAAATGCGCTTCGAGACTAGGATTAGATACCCTATTATTTTAATTGTAAATTTGTTTTTAGTTTAGAAAATTATTATTTTATATAAATTTTTATTTTAATTTATTTTTAATTAGGTAGTATTAGGTATGTTCTTGAAACTTTAAGAATTTGACGGTAATTCATTCAATTTAGAGGAACTTGTTTTTTAATTGATAATCCACGATAATAATTACCTAATTTATTTTGTTTGTATATCGTCGTTTTAAAAAAATTTTTAAAGAATAAATAATTTTTAAAATATAATTTTTATTTTTATATAAATTCAGATCAAGGTGCAGCTATTTATTTAGGTTAAAATGAGTTACAATAAAATATATTTATACGGATTTTAAGTATTAATATTTAAATTAAGGGGGATTTAAAAGTAAAATTAAATGATTATTTAATTTGAGATTTGTTTTGAATTATGTACATATCGCCCGTCGCTCTCATTATAAAATGAGATAAGTCGTAACAAAGTAAAAGTACTGGAAAGTGTTTTTAGAATTAAAATTTCAAATTTTAGTTTAATTAAAATTATTCATTTACATTGAATTGATATAAAATATTTTATAGATTTGAATTAGATTTAATTATTAATTTAATTAATTTTTGAAAATAAATATTTTTATTTAAAGTTATATTAATTATTTTAATTGTTTTAGTATTAAAATTATAAATAATAATTATATTATAAAATGTAAGTGATTTATGAATTAATTTTAAAAATATTTAATTAACAAAGTAAAATTAATTTTTTGTACCTTTTGTATCAGGGTTTATTAATTAAATATTATTTATTAATAATTTTCTCGAATTAATTAGAGTTAATATATTATTTAATTTAATGTTTAATTATTATTTATAATAGTATATTAGGGGAGAAATTCTAGTCAATAATTAAGATATCTAGTTTTTTTAGAAATAAATTTAATTTATTTATTAAGTTTGTTAGTTAAATAATATTTATTTAAGATATTTACTTAATAAAAAGAGTTTAAGGGATTAGCTTTAAATTTTAATTTAAAAATAAAAATATTATTTATATTTAATAAATTATAGATTTAAAAATGGTTTTTATTTAAAGTTTGTAATAATTTATTATTAATTTTATTAAAAATAATTTTTTTTATTTTAATTTTTTATAAAAATATTTTAATTAATAAATTTTTAAAATTAATAATGATAAAATTATTATATTTATAATTTATGTTTTTATTAATTTTAATTTTTAAAATTAATTATAAGGAACTAGACAAATTTAATATTTACCTGTTTAACAAAAACATGTCTTTTTGATTTTAATTTAAAGTCTAATCTGCCCACTGAAATAATTTTAAATGGCCGCGGTATTCTGACCGTGCAAAGGTAGCATAATCATTAGTTTTTTAATTGAAAGCTTGTATGAATGATTGAATAAGATATTTATTGTCTCATAATTATTTTAATTAAAATTTAATTTTTAAATTAAAAAGTTTAAATTTTATTATAGGACGAGAAGACCCTATAGATTTTTATAATTAAATTTATAGTTTTAATTTAATTTATTAATTAATTAAATTTTTAATTATTTTGTTGGGGTGACATTAAAATTAAATTAACTTTTAATTTAATTGAACATTAATTTATGAAATTTTAATATATAAATTATTTATATTATTTTATTATTATAATTGATCCTTAATTTTAGATTGTTAAATTAAAATACCTTAGGGATAACAGCGTAATTTATTTGGAGAGATCATATTAATAAATAAGTTTGCGACCTCGATGTTGAATTAAGATAATGTTTAGGTGGAGATACTTAAATAATAGGTCTGTTCGACCTTTAAATTCTTACATGATTTGAGTTCAGATCGGCGTGAGCCAGATCGGATTCTATCCTTAATTAATTAATAATATTTTTGTACGAAAGGACTTAATATTATAAATATTTTATGGTTATTGAATAACAGTAAAATTTTAATTATTATCTTGGCAGACTAGTGCGTTAAATTTAGAATTTAAATATGAAAATGAAAAATTTTTAGATAATAATAAATGTAAATGTTAATAAATTTTTTTTTAATATTATTGAGATATTTAATTTTATTAATTAATGTTTTAATTGGTGTAGCTTTTTTAACTTTATATGAACGAAAAGTTCTTGGGTATGTGCAAGAACGTAAAGGTCCTAATAAAATAGGTTTTTTAGGAATTCTTCAACCATTTAATGATGCAATTAAATTATTTTCTAAGGAGTATCTTTTAAGATATAATTTTAATTATTATATTTATTTGATTTCTCCTATATTTATATTAATATTAAGTTTATTTATTTGAGTTTTGATACCATTTATATTTAATATTTGAGAGTTAAATTTAGGGGTTTTATTTTTATTAAGAATTTTAAGTATTAGAGTTTATTTTACTATATATTCGGGGTGATCTTCGAATTCAGTTTACTCATTGTTGGGGTCTTTACGTTCTGTTGCTCAGACTATTTCTTATGAAGTAAGGCTAGCAATAATTTTAATTATTTTTATTTTTTTAATTGATAGTTTTAATTTTTATGATTTAATAATTTATCAATTTAATTTACCTATATTATTATATTTAATTCCTTTATTTTTTATATTTATAGTAAGTTCAATTGCTGAATTAAATCGGTCTCCATTTGATTTTGTTGAAGGAGAATCTGAATTAGTTTCGGGATTTAATATTGAATATGCAAGAGGAATGTTTGCTTTTTTATTTTTAGCTGAGTATTCTATAATTTTATTTTTTAGAATAATATGAATATTGATATTTATGGGGGTTTTATGATTTAATATTTGTTCTTATTTATTTATTATATTATCTTTTAGATTAATTATTTTAATTCGTGGGACATACCCACGGTTTCGATATGATATGTTAATAGGATTAGCATGAAAAAAATTTCTTCCTTTTATTTTAACTTATTTAATTTTTATTTTAGGAGTAAAATTTTTAATTTATGTAATTATTTTTTAAAAAAAATAATAAGTTAAAGTTAATAGTATATTTTAAATACTATTTTATGTTTTCAAAACATATACTTATTCAAGTTCATTAACTTAGATTTTATTTTTTAAAAATAATTGTATCTCATAATTTTATGATTAAAGGTAAAATAATAAAATATATGAAATATAGAATTGTTATAATTTGTGATATTAAAATAAAAGGAGATTCTACTGGTTGAGCTCCTAATCAAGTTAGTAGTAAAAAAATATTAATTATTGATCAAAATATAATTTGATTTATTGGGTAAAATTTTGATGTAAATATAAAATTATTTTTAATTATTGGCATAATAAAATAAATTCTAATTGATAAGAATAATGCAATTACACCTCCTAATTTATTAGGGATAGATCGAAGAATAGCATAAGCAAATAAAAAATATCATTCTGGTTGAATGTGAATTGGGGTAACAAATGGGTTGGCTGGTGAAAAATTTTCAGGATCTCCTATTATATAAGGGTTGATTATAATTAATATTAATATAATAAAAATTAAAGTAATAAATCCTAATGAATCTTTAATTGTAAAATATGGGTGGAATGAAATTTTATATAAATTTCTGTTTGTTCCTAAAGGATTATTTGATCCAGTTAGGTGTAGAAATGTTAAATGAATAATAACTATTGCTAAGATAATAAAAGGTATAATAAAATGTAAAGAATAGAATCGATTTAATGTTGAGTTATCAACTGAGAATCTTCCTCAGATTCATAAAACAATTGATTCTCCTAAGTATGGAATTGCAGAGATTAAATTTGTAATTACTGTAGCTCCTCAAAAAGATATTTGTCCTCATGGCAGGACATATCCTAAAAATGCAGTAGCTATAGTTATAAAAAGGATAATAATACCAATGTTTCATACTTTATTAAATTTATAGGATATATAATATAAACCTCGTCCTATATGAGTATATAAACAAATAAAAAAAAAAGATGCTCCATTTATATGAATTAATCGTATTAATCAACCATAATTTACGTCTCGACAAATATGGATAATTCTATTAAAGGCGAAATTGATGTTAGGACAATAATGTATAGATAAAAATAGGCCTGAAATAATTTGAATTAGTAGACATAATCCTAATAGTGATCCAAAGTTTCATCAAATAGAGATATTTAATGGTGTTGGTAATTTAATAATACTATTATATGTAATTTTAATAATTGGGTTATGTTTAATTATATTTTTTAACATTAAATGTGTTGACGTAATGGGCCGTATATTTTTATACATATTTTTATTACAGAAAATAATGTAAATAATAAATAAATTATTGTTATTAAAGTAACTTTATAGTTATTATTAAATATTTGATGTATATTGTATCTATTGCTATTAGATCAATTATTTATTTTAATAATTAAATTATGATTTATATTGAGCTCAATTATGTTAATTGAAAAATAATCAAATACATATATAATAAATATTAAAATAAAAGAGATTGAGATTATAATTGTTAAAAATTTAATGTTAAGATTATCATTTAATTGATATTTCTCATTTGATGCTGTTCTTACAAAGTATAAAAATAATACTAAAATTCCACCAATTATTGTAAGAAAAAGTATATAAGAGAATCAAAAATTTTTATATAATAATCTAGTTTTTAAACATATAATAATAGAAAATATAATTAAATAAATTATTATTTCAATAGGGTGAATAGATTTAATTATTAAGATTAATAAAATTAATATGATAGATGATAAAATTAATAAAAAATTAAATGATATTTCTTTGAAATTTAGAAAGTTTGAATATAAATATATTGACATTTTATCAAGATATAGTTTATTAAAATATTAATTTTGGAGATTAATGATGTAAAATTTTTACTATTTTGATTACTATAAAATCGTGTATTTTGATTTAATTTTAATTTACAAGATTAATGTTTTATTAGTTTAAACTATATAGTAATTAAATGTTAACATTTTCTTGATTTTATAGATTAATTTTATTAATTATTATTTTAATAATTTTTATTAAATTTAATAAACATATTTTATTAATTTTAATAAGACTAGAATTTTTTGTTATTATAATGTTTTATGTGTTATTTATGTATTTTAGAATACTTAATGTTAATCAATTTGTTTCTTTATATTATTTAATTTTTTCGGTAAATGAAAGTGTAATAGGACTTACTATCATAATTATTATTATACGAAGTGAAGGAAATGATTATTTAAGTTCTTTAAGAGTATTGAAATGATAAAATATATTTTAATTATTTTATTGATTAAATTATTATTTTTAATTATTAATAAAAATAATATATTAAATATTTTGTTTCAAAATATGATAATTATATTATTAATTTTTTTTATTGTTAATTATAGATATATTAAATTAAATATAATAGACTTTTATGCAATTTATTATGATTTTGGTTTGGATTTTTTTTCATTTTGAATAATTAATTTATCTATTTGGATTATTTTACTAATAATATTAGCAAGGTTAAAGGTAGTTAAATATAAAAATTTTTTATTTTTATTTGTTGTGAATTTAATATTCATATTATTTTTTTTAGTTATATCTTTTAGGGTATTAAATTTATTAATATTTTATATTATATTTGAAGCTAGATTAATTCCTACGTTATTTTTAATTTTGGGTTGAGGGTATCAGATTGAGCGTATTGAAGCAGGAATATACATAATATTATACACTTTAGTTTTTTCATTACCATTTTTATTAATAATATTTTATATATATCATATATCATATTCATTAGATATTGAATATCTTAATATTAAAAAATTAAATTTTGATTCTTTTTTATATAATTTTGTTATGATAATTTTTTTTGTTAAAATTCCTATATTTAGTTTACATGGTTGGTTACCTAAAGCTCATGTGGAAGCTCCAGTTTCTGGGTCAATAATTTTAGCTGGGGTTATACTTAAATTAGGGGGATATGGGATTTATCGATTAATATTTATTAGAGAAAATTTAATATCAAATTATATAATAAGTATTTTAGTATTTAGATTGGTTGGTTCAATTTATTTAAGTTTAGTTTGTTTACGTCAGGTTGATATAAAATCCTTAGTTGCTTATTCTTCTGTTGTTCATATAGGGTTAGTAATTGGAGGCTTATTTTCTTTAGAGATTATTGGGGTACAAGGAGCTTTTTTAATAATAATTTCTCATGGATTGTGTTCTTCTGGATTATTTTGTTTAGTTAATATATTTTATGAGCGATCCTTAAGACGAAGATTAATTATTAATAAAGGTATATTATCTTATTGTTCTCCAATAATAATAATATGATTTTTGTTATGTATAGGTAATATATCAGCTCCTCCGAGTTTAAATTTAATTAGTGAAATTTTTTTATTAATAAGATTACTTAGGTTAACAAAATTTTTAGTTATTATTTTAATGTTATTTTTATTTTTTAGAAGATGTTATTCATTATATTTATATTCATATGTTTGTTATGGTAAAAGTTTATTTTTATATAGATTTACTAGATTTTCAGTTCGAGAGTTTTTTTTAATTTTAATACATTTAATTCCTTTAAATTTAATAATTTTGAAAATTGATATTTTCTATTAGCAACTTAGATAGTTTAAATTAAAATAATGATTTGTGGTGTCATTGATATATAATATATTCTAAGTTATTATCAGATTACTTGTAAGATTTTTTTTTTTTTTTATTGGAATAGTTATATTTTTTGTTAGTTTATTTTTTTTAATAAATAAATATATTTATATATTAGAATGAAATATTATTTCTTTGAATTCAGTTGATATTTATATATTATTTATATTTGATTGAATATCATTATTATTTATAAGTTTTGTTCTTTTTATTTCTTCAATGGTTTTAATTTATAGTTTTGATTATATAAAAGAGGATTTAAGATTTAATCGATTTATTATATTAATTTTATTATTTGTTTTTTCTATATTATTAATAATTATAAGTCCTAATCTAATTAGGATTTTATTAGGTTGAGATGGGTTAGGATTAATTTCTTATTGTTTAGTAGCTTATTATCAGAATATTAAGTCTTATAATGCAGCTATATTGACTGTTTTAATAAATCGATTTGGGGATACAGGGTTAATGATGTCATTAAGAATTATATATTATATGGGTTCATGAAATTTAATGTTATATAATTGAGTAGATTTTTTAGTTATTATATTAGTTTGTTTAGCAGCTTTTACTAAGAGAGCTCAAATTCCGTTTTCTTCTTGATTGCCTGCGGCAATAGCTGCACCAACTCCTATTTCTTCTTTAGTTCATTCTTCTACTTTAGTTACTGCTGGAGTTTATTTGGTTATTCGATTTAATGATTTATTAATAATAAGGGGATTGAATGAGTTAATTTTAATTTTGTCTGTTTTGACTATATTTATAGCGGGGGTGAGAGCTAATTGAGAGTATGATTTAAAAAAAATCATTGCTCTTTCTACTTTAAGTCAATTAGGTTTAATGATAGCTATTTTATCTTTGGGTGGTGTGAAATTAGCTTATTTACATTTATTAACACATGCAATATTTAAGGCTTTATTATTTATGTGTGCAGGTGTAATTATTCATTCAATAAAAAATTTTCAAGATATTCGTTTTATGGGGTCTATAGTTTATATTATGCCTTATACAATAATATGTTTTAATGTAGCTAATTTAAGATTAATAGGTATACCTTTTTTGGCTGGGTTTTATTCTAAGGATTTAATTTTAGAACAATTGATATTTATAGGAGAAAGATTAATTATTATATTTTTATTTTATATTTCTATTGGGTTAACAGTTTCCTACACTCTTCGTATATTTTTATATAGATTGTTTATAGAAATAAAAATATCTAGTTGTTTTAGATTAAAGGATGAAAATTTTTATATAAATTTTAGAATAATTTTTATATTAATTATATCTGTAATTAGGGGGAAGTTTTTATATAGTTTGATATTTTTTAATATTAATTTTATTGTTTTACCTAAGATATTAAAATTAATAGTTTTATTTTTTAGATTTTTGGGTTTAATAATTGGTTTATTTATTTTTTATTTAAATTTTTATTTTTGTAATCATTTAATGATTTTAAAAAATTTTTTTAATAAAATATGATTTTTATTTGATTTATTTTATAATATGTTGGGATTAATTTTTAGATTTTCGGGAAAGTTATATATTTTAAATGAAAAGATATGAGGTGAATATATATATATGAATATTTTATTAAAAATAAAGTATTTTGTTAAGAATGTTGATTATTTTTATATTAATTCGTTTAAATTAATTATATTTATTTATTTTTATGTTTTATTTGTAATTTTATTATTTTATATTTAGTTTGAATTTTATTTAAATAGCTTAAAATTGAGAGTTTAATATTGAAGATATTAAGGTGATTTTTATATAATCTTTAAATAATTAAAATTTTATAAGTATAATAAATTTACTTTTTTTATATTGAAAATATAATGTTTTAATTAAACTATATAAAATAAAATAATAAGAAATAAAAATGGATTTATCCATAAAAATTTTAAATTAGAAGTTTAAATTTGAGTAAAAAATCTTATTTCCTTAATTGGAAATTTTATTTCAATGAAATTATTAACAATAATTTACCTCTGATTTGGTTTCAATTAAATAAATATTTAATATATTTTATTTCAAGTCGAAATTGAATGTAATGGGTATATACTATATAAAAAAGATTAACTAGTAATTAGTAATTTTTGATTGCAATTCAAATATTTTATATAAATTATAATCCTTTTATTTTATTCAAAATAAGGATCCATCATTTCATTCAATAAATACTCCTCAAATTAATAAAAATCTGAATATTAAGAATGTAAAAATTCAAATTAATGGGTTTCTAAATCACATAGATGGGATAATAGGGAATAAGATAACAATTTCAATATCGAAAATTAAGAAAATAATTCTAATTAAGTAGAATCGTAAGGAAAATGGTGTTCGTGGTGATGATAGAGGGTCAAATCCACATTCAAATGGAGATGATTTTTCTCGATCAGAATATTTTTTTTTTGAAATAATAATATTTATTATAATTATAATAATTGTTATTAACCTACAAATAGTAAATAAATTTATGATTATAAAAATTATTTATACTGAATAAATTTCAGACTTTTTAATTGGAAGTTAAATATACTTTTATATATTATATAAATAATATTAATTATAGTTTAAATTAATTAAATCTTCATCAATAAATTGAAATATATAGGAATAGTCATACAATATCAACAAAGTGTCAATATCAAGAGGCAGCTTCAAAACCAAAATGATGATTTTTAGAAAAATGATTATTTTTAAGTCGAATTAAACATACTATTAAAAATATAGTTCCGATTAATACATGTATTCCATGAAATCCTGTTGCTATGTAAAATGTTGATCCATAAATGGAGTCTGCAATAGTAAAATATGCATCGTTATATTCATATTTTTGTAAAATTCTAAAATAGATTCCTAGAATAATTGTTGTAGTTAATCTAATTATTCTTTGTTTAAAATTTTTATTAATTAATCTATGGTGAGATCATGTAATTCTCGCTCCAGATGAAATTAAAATAATAGTGTTTAATAAAGGAATATGATATGGGTTAAATGGGATAATTCCAATTGGTGGTCATATTCTTCCAATTTCAATATTTGGAGAAAGAGATGCATGGAAGTATGCTCAAAAAAATGATAAAAAGAAAAATACTTCAGATGTGATAAATAAAATTATTCCTCAGTTTATATTTATATATACTTCTTTTGAATGGAGTCCTTGAAATGTTGATTCACGTGTTACATCACGTCATCATTGGTATGATGATAAAATTATAATTAAAATTCCTAGTAAAAATATTAATAAGATTTTATAATGGAATCATTTAATGAATCCTCTAGTTATAATAATTATTCCTAATGAAGAAGTCAAAGGTCAAGGTCTTTTTTCTACTATATGAAAAGGGTGATTATTTATTGACATTTGTATAAAATTTATATTTTATTTAATTTCTCTTGAATATAAAGTACTTAAGATAGAAAAAACATAGGCTTGGATAATAGCTACAGCTCTTTCTAAAGATAGAAGTAAAATTTGTGCTAATACTATAAAGCTAATTAAAATTGTTCTTGAAGAAGGTCCAGTAGATCTAATTAGTGTAATAAGTAAATGTCCTGCAATTATATTTGCTGCTAATCGAATTGCTAATGTACCTGGTCGAATTAAATTTCTAATTGATTCAATTATAACTATAAAAGGTATTAAAATGGATGGTGTTCCTATTGGAACTATATGGGCAAATATGTTATTATAAAATTTTATTCATCCAAAAATTATTAAAGATATTCATAAAGGAAGAGATAATCTTAAAGTTATTGATATATGTCTTGATCTTGTAAAAATATATGGGAATAATCCTATAAAATTATTAATTATAATAAATATGAAAATAGTTGTAAAAATAATATTTCTTCCTTTAGCGTTTTTATTGATTAAAATTTTTAATTCTTTATTAATAAAGTTTGTTAATTGAATTCATATTATATTAGTTCGTGAAGGAATTAGTCAGAATGTATATGGTAAAATAATTAATCTTATAAATGATCTTATTCAATTTAATGGTAATGTAAAGATTGTAGTTGCTGGATCAAAGATTGAAAATAGATTTGTTATCATTTTCAGGTTAGGAATTTATTTTTAGAATTATATGAGATAATTTTATTATCATTTGAATTGGAAATTAAATTATTAGGTAAATAAATAAAGTATATTAAAGAGATGCATACAATAAAAATTATTGTAAATATAGTTAATAATAATATTCAATTTATTGGGGATATTTGTGGAATTTAAAAGTATTTTATATAAAATTATTTTAAATTGACAATTTAATGTTATATTTATTTAACTAACTTTTAAAATAAAAAATTATTTCATTAGAAGTAATTGTTAATTTACTATAAAATGGTTTAAGAGACCAGTACTTACTTTCAGTCATCTAATGAATAATATAATAAAATTATTAATTATTAATTAAATTTTTTAATTCATGAAATAAAAGATTTAATATTGGTTGATTCTACAATAATTGGTATAAATCTGTGATTTGCTCCGCAAATTTCAGAGCACTGACCATAAAATAATCCAGGTCGGATTGTTATAAGGTTAGTTTGGTTGATACGACCTGGAGTTGCGTCGATCTTAATTCCTAAAGAGGGAATTGTTCATGAATGAATTACATCAACCGATGAGATTAATAACCGAATTTGTGTATTTAAGGGAATGATTATACGATTTCTTACTTCTAATAATCGGAATTCATTTTTATTTAGTTCTTCAGTGGGAATTATAAAAGAATCAAATTCAATGTTATTAAAGTCTGAATATTCATATCTTCAATATCATTGATGAGCTATACATTTAATTGTTATTATAGGAGAAAAAATTTCATCCATTAAATAGAGAATTTTAATAGATGGGAATGCTATAAAAATTAAAATAATTATTGGAATAAAAGTTCAAATTAATTCAATTAATTGATTTTGTATTAATGTTCGATTAATAATTTTATTTAAAGAAATAGATGAAATGATATATACTACTATTATAGTAATCAAAATATTAATTATTAAAATATAATCATGAAATATAGTAAGGTGTTCTATTGAAGGGGAGTTGGCGTCTTGAAGGGAAATTATAGATCATGTACACATTTCTAATAAAAATTAAATTAATTTTATATTTAGAGTTTAAATCTAAGGCACTAATCTGCCATATTAGAATTTAATTAGAATTGGTAATTCTGTATATCTATGTTCCATAGGTGGAAATTTTTGTAATCATTCGATTGATGAAATTATATTTTCATTAAAAATGATTTGTCGGTTAGAAATTAATGATTCTCATAAGATAAAAATAAATATTATAATTCTTATTAAAGAGATTAATGATCCAATTGATGAGATAATATTTCAAGATAAAAAGGCATCAGGATAGTCTGAATATCGTCGTGGTATTCCTGATAATCCTAAAAAATGTTGAGGAAAAAATGTAGTATTGACACCAATAAATATTAATATAAATTGGTTATTTAATCAAAAAGGATTTAATGTTAATCCTGTAATTAAAGGGTATCAATGAATAAATCCACCTATGATAGCAAATACTGCTCCTATAGATAGTACATAATGAAAATGAGCAACTACATAATATGTGTCGTGTAAAATAATATCAATTGATGAATTTGCTAAAGTAATTCCTGTTAAACCTCCTAAAGTAAATAAAAAAATAAATCCAATTGATCATAATATTGTTGGGGAATTATTAAATTTAAAACCATGTAAGGTTGCTAATCAACTAAATACTTTAATACCAGTGGGTACTGCAATAATTAATGTTGCAGATGTAAAATATGCTCGAGTATCTACATCTATACCTACTGTAAATATATGATGTGCTCAAACTACAAATCCTAAAATTCCAATTGCTGTTATTGCATAGATTATTCCTAATATACCAAAGGTTTCTTTTTTTCCGGTTTCTGAAAAAATTATATGGGAAATTATACCAAATCCAGGTAAGATTAAAATATAAACTTCTGGATGTCCAAAAAATCAAAATAAGTGTTGGTATAAAATTGGATCTCCACCTCCTGCAGGGTCAAAAAATGTAGTATTTAAATTTCGATCTGTTAAAAGTATAGTGATAGCTCCTGCTAAGACAGGAAGAGATAATAGTAGTAAAATAGCTGTAATTCCTACAGCTCATCTAAATAAAGATATTTGATCTAAATTTAATCCTAGTGGTCGTATATTAATAATAGTTGAAATAAAATTAATTGCACCTATAATTGAAGATATTCCTGCTAAATGTAAAGAAAAAATAGCTAAATCTACTGATGGTCCTCTATGATAGAGATTATTTGATAATGGGGGGTATACTGTTCATCCTGTTCCTACTCCTTGATTAATTACTCTACTAATTAGTAGTAATGTTAAAGATGGGGGGAGTAATCAAAATCTTATATTATTTATTCGAGGAAATGCTATATCAGGAGCTCCAAGTATTAAAGGAATTAATCAGTTACCAAATCCTCCAATTATAATTGGTATAATTATAAAGAAAATTATAATAAAAGCATGTGCAGTTACAATTGAATTATAAATTTGATCATTATTGATTAATGGTCCTGGGGTTCCTAATTCAGCTCGAATAATTAATCTTAAAGATGTTCCTAATATTCCTGCCCAAATACCAAAGATAAAATATAAAATTCCAATATTTTTGTGATTTGTAGAAAAAAGTCATTTTTGCATTTAAATAAAATTAATTTAAATAGGATTACATAAATAAAATTAAAAAGATAGTATGGCTGAAGGTTAGGCGATAAATTGTAAATTTATTTATAAAATTAATATTTTTACTATTAAAATTTTAATTTAATCTTGTAGTTTATAAAAATTTTAAATTGCAAATTTAAAGAAGTACAATTTGTGTATACTAAGATTTAATAAATCCTTTATATTATAATTAACTTTGAAGGTTAATAGTTTAAACTTTAACTTAAAATCTTTAGTATAAATCAAATAAGGTTATAATAATTAAAGAAAAATATCTTAAAATAGTGATTATAATTATTATAAAATTTAATTTATTAAAAAAATATGATTTATAAGAAAAATCTTTTGAATATTTTTTTATTATTAAAGGGTTAAATTTTGATTTAATTAAAATTATTGAAGTATAAGTTAATCGTAAATAGAAAAAGAGTGTTATTAATGAAGAGATAATTAGAATGGAGGTAATTAAATATATTTTATTAAAAATTAAAAATTTAATTGAAATAATTTTTGTAATAAATCCTATAAAAGGAGGTAGTCCAGCTAATGATAAAATATTTAAAAATAAAAATAATTTTATTAAATAATGATAATTATTTAATAAATAAAGATTATTAATATAATAGAAATTATTTACATTAAGTATATTAATAATAGAAAATAAAATTATTATATATATTAATATATATATAATTATTAGATAAATAGATATATTAGAGTTAATGGTTAATCATCTGGTTTGGTTAATTGATGAGAATGCAAAAATTTTGCGAAGGTTGTTTTGATAAATTCCTTGAATTGATCTAATTATTGAAGAAATAATAATTGTTATATAAATAATTGTATTTTCATTAAAAAAAGAAATAATTGTTAAGGGAATAATTTTTTGTCAAGTTGATATTAAAAAAAATATTATTCATGGTAAGTTTAATATAATTTCGATATATCATAGGTGAAAAGGATATAATCCTATTTTTAAAATTATAGATAATCTTAATATAATTTCTATAAAGTTTGTATTAAAAATATTTAATCTATAATCATTAATTCATATTAAAGTGATTGTAATTAAGAATCTTGATGAACTAATAGTTTGTACAATGAAATATTTAAATAAAAATGTATGATTATTAATTATTTTTGATAATATAATAATAGGAATAAATCTTATTAAATTAATTTCTAATATTATTCAAATAATTATTCATGAATGAGAAGATAAAGTAATTAAAGTTCTTAATATTAAAATAAAATAGAAAATTAATATGATCAATAATTTTATTAATTAATAATATATATATTATTAGCAATAATTTAATAAATTTTAAAAATTGAAATTATTAAATGAAAGAAAAACTTTATTTTCATGAATTATTCTATCAAAATAATCCTTTTATCAGGCATTTCATTCATTAAATTATTATTATTATTATTATATAATATATATTATATATATATATATATTTTAGTGTATGGGGCACAAAAATTTTTGATATTTTTAGTAATAGTTCAATTCTATTAAATATAA